CATATATGTTGGATAAATACATATATCTCTAGATATACAAGATTTAAAATAGAAAATCTAAGACTCAAATGTTTCTATTGTTGTCTTGTATCCACAATTAAACCTATGGATCTTTATCCTTAGGATTGGTATATTCTTTATATATCCTGTAGTTTCCCTGAATCAAGGGAAGTATCACAAATCTTTCGGCTCACCCCGTATATTGTCCTCTTCGTTTCGTGTTAGAATAGAACCTTAATTTATTACTTGTTATTAGTTTTTTATGAGACGAGATTTTACGAATATTTCGAGTAGAGAACAAATAGTTCTTTTCTTGTTCGATACCAAGACATAGGAAAACCCCTCTTTACCATTATTATTTATAATATTTAGAATCCACCATATTCATATCATATATAGTGAAGTTTTACCCCCGGATTCCCACAAAACAAAAAAAACGAATCCTTTTTCACACTTCAACGATTGAATTTCTATGTTTAGTTTGATAGGAAATAAATAAAACTAAAGAATTGTGGCTCGAATGACTATTCATCTATTGTATTTTTATGCAAACAAATAAGGGGCAAGAAAACTCTATGGAAAGATGGTGGTTTAATTCGATGGTGTTTAAAAAGGAGTTAGAGCGTAGGTATGGGATAAAGAACTCACTATACAATCTTGGTCCTGTTGAAAATACTAGTGAAAGTGAAGATCCGAATAGAAAAGGTAGGGCTAAAAACATTCATAGTTGCAGGGGTCGTGACAATTCTAGTTACACTAATGTCGATCATTTATTCGGCTTCAAAGACATTTGGGATTTTATCTCTGATGATACTTTTTTAGTTAGGGATAGTAATGGAGATAGTTATTCTATCTATTTTGATATTGAAAATCATATTTTTGATATTGACAACGACCATTCTTTTATGAGTGAACTAGAGAGTTCTTTTTATCATTATCGCAATTCTAGTTGTATGAATAATGGATCCACGAGTGAAGATTCCTTATCCAATCGTTACATGTATGATACTCAATCTAGTTGGAATAATCACATTAATAGTTGCATTGACAGTTATCTTCAGTCTCAAATCTGTATTGATACGTCCATCGTAAGTGATAGTAGTGACAGTTACATTTATAGATGCATTTTTGATAAACGTAAAACTCGTAGTGAAAGCGAGAGGTCCAATCTACGAACCCGCGTGAAGAGTAGTGATTTAACTCTAAGAGAAGGGTCTAATGATCTCGATGCAACTCAAAAATACAGGCATTTGTGGGTTCAATGCGAAAATTGTTATGGATTAAATTATAAGAAATTTTTGAAATCAAAAATGAATATTTGTGAACAATGTGGATATCATTTGAAAATGAGTAGTTCAGAAAGAATCGAACTTTCGATCGATCCCGGTACTTGGGATCCTATGGATGAAGACATGGTCTCTCTGGATCCCATTGGATTTCATTCGGAGGAGGAGCCTTATAAAGATCGTATTGATTCTTATCAAAGAAAGACAGGATTAACGGAGGCTGTTCAAACAGGTGTAGGTCAACTAAATGGTATTATCGTAGCAATCGGGGTTATGGATTTTCAGTTTATGGGGGGTAGTATGGGATCCGTCGTGGGGGAGAAAATAACTCGTTTGATTGAGTACGCTACCAATCGACTTATACCTCTTATTATAGTGTGCGCTTCGGGGGGGGCGCGCATGCAAGAAGGAAGTTTGAGCTTGATGCAAATGGCTAAAATATCATCTGCCTTATATGATTATCAATCCAATAAAAAGTTATTTTATGTATCAATCCTTACATCTCCTACTACTGGTGGGGTAACAGCTAGTTTTGGTATGTTGGGAGATATCATTATTGCCGAACCCAATTCCTACATTGCATTTGCGGGTAAAAGAGTAATTGAACAAACATTGAATAAAACAGTACCTGAAGGTTCACAAGTGGCTGAATATTTATTCCAGAAAGGTTTATTCGACCTAATCGTACCACGTAATACTTTAAAAAGTGTTCTGAGTGAGTTATTTAAGCTCCACGCCTTTTTTCCGTTGAATTAAAATTCAATCAAGTAGAGCGTATTAAGTTCAATTATTTTCTTTGTAGCAAACAAGTAATTAGCTTATCGGAATTAAAGTAAATAAGAACGAAAATTGCTTTGGTTGGTGACCTAAGATCTAATTGTAGAAAGAAGCAAAAGTTGCGGATAACTCTTTTTTTTACCTAGATTTCCGATTACTAAATTAAGAAGTCTTTGTCAAGAAGATAAAAGCGTGAGTTCTTCCTTTCGTGACATTAGGCAAATAAAACGAATTTCACCTTACGTAGATAATCAAATATAGAAAAGATAGATATATAGTTTTTTATCTTTCTGCATCGCCCGAAAATTTCATTTTCACTAAAAATCCTGGTTGTGTCGCATTCTAGCAAATCTTTCGATAATTTGTAAGAAACCTTTTCAAATTAGAAGACAAGAACAAAACACAAAGAAATTAAGAAAAAATTATAATTAATATAATAAGAATATAATGAAGTTGATTATCATAGGTATCTTTCGTGTAGAAAGATGAATAAGTCCATTTATTTAGTTCTACACCCCCTGGACTTAGTCTATATACTCACTTAGATATATAGATATTTATTACTTCTATATCTATAAGAATTTTCAAACTCAATTTCTTAATAAATTGAATAGAATAATAAAGACCAATTCATAATAATTACAATTTTGAATTATAATTATTGTAAAATATGATATAAAAAAATAATAACAGGTGCAAATAGTAAATCGAGGTACCCCATTTTATGACAACTTTAACTTTTCCCTCTATTTTTGTGCCTTTAGTGGGCCTAGTATTTCCGGCAATTGCAATGGCTTCTTTCTTTCTTTATGTTCAAAAAAACAAGATTGTTTAGATCTGAGGGGACCCAATCTCATCCGTTTTTTTGAACTTATACTTGCTAGCATAACACAGATTTTTATTTCTTTCGGGAAATGGAAATATGGTATGACATGTGATTTCTAAAGGAAAAGGCTAGTATGCCTGCAGAAAATGATCTATGGGTAAATAAATTCCAGCTAGTTTCAAATAGAGCAGGATTATTGGATACCTAAAGTTGGTGGATCTATCTGTAATATGTATATTGGGATTGGATTAAAGGGTATGTTATTAGTTTAGATCTAACCAATTTGATAAATTACTACTAAGGGTTCACATCAACTAGCACTAGTTTGATGTGAACTAGTGCTAGTTTGATGAGAGTTCCTTCGGAAACAAAAAAAAGTAAAGTCAAAATCATTTGGGGTATTCTCTCAATTACAATAAAATGAAATCGGATGAAGTATGAGTTGGCGATCAGAACATATATGGATAGAACTTCTAACGGTATCTCGAAAACTAAGTAATTTTTTCTGGGCCCTTATCGTTTTTTTAGGTTCATTAGGATTCTTATTGGTTGGAACTTCCAGTTATCTTGGTAGAAATTTTATATCTTTTGTTCCGGCTCAGCAAATTGTTTTTTTTCCACAAGGGCTCGTGATGTCTTTCTACGGGATCGCGGGTTTCTTTATTAGTTCCTATTTATGGTGCACAATTTCCTGGAATGTAGGTAGTGGTTATGATCGATTCGATAGAAAGGAGGGAATAGTGTGTATTTTTCGTTGGGGATTTCCTGGAAAAAATCGTCGCATATTCCTCCGATTCCGTATAAAAGATATTCAATCCATTCGAATAGAAGTTGAAGAGGGTATTTACGCTCGTCGTATCCTTTATATGGACATCAGAGGCCGGGGGGCTATTCCGTTGACCCGTACTGATGAGAATTTGACTTCACGAGAAATTGAACAAAAAGCCGCCGAATTGGCCTATTTTTTGCACGTACCAATTGAAGTCTTTTGAGAAAAGAAAATGGGCTGAAGAATGAATGCTTTCTCAGCAGGAGGGAAAAAATTCCTGTTTTTTCTATAACATAATTTAACTGAAGTTTCGTCAAAACGTTCAGTCGAGCCAAAGCCGATGTATATGGAACAGCCCTAAAACAAAACTCCTTCTTTTGTGGTTTTTTATGCGTATCCAAATCGATGCAACTCAATTCAAACAAGTAAGAAATTGAACTACTAGATTCAATTCATCGGATATATAAAACGATTTCGAAAGAAAGAAATTCATCTTTTTTAAATATTTGTTGGAATTGATACTTTATATGCAGATAAATCCTATCGTGTAAATTATTTCTGTCAATCGACCCTTTCGACCCTTTAATTTATTCTTTATTTTGTGTTCCATTACTAATACTAACCAATAATGGGTTTTCTTAATAATGATAACTGGTCCATTTCTGTCTTGTTTTACCACTCATTTTTTTATCATCACAATATCTTTCTCTCAATTATTCTATTCTTGCATATGGGTAATCGTTGGAATTTTTCAAAATATTGTATATTTTTATAGTCTCAAAATATAAATAATATTCATTTCTTAAAGTGCCTCCTTTCGATGAATCACCGAAAGGAGGCACTTTAAGAAATTTGATGAATTGAGAGATCTGGAAACAATATTTTTTATTATTTCTTGATTCGAATTCGAAGCGGAGTCGTAGTCTATTTTTGTATTCGTTCTAGATTCACACAAAATCGCAAATAAAATAGATTCATAGGTTTGATACGAACTAATGGGTAAAAAAAGAAATATTCGATCACATAGAGTCGACGAATGAAGTGGGTTAATTAATAATTCACAGACGAAAAATGGAAAAAAAGAAAGCATTCATTCCTCTTTTGTATCTTGCATCTATAGTGTTTTTGTCCTGTTGGATTTCTCTCTCATCATTTACTAAAAGTATGGAATCTTGGGTTACTAATTGGTCGAATACTGATCAATCCGAAATCTTTTTGAATGATATTCAAGAAAAAAGTATTTTAGAAAAGTTCATAGAATTAGAGGAAATCCTCTTCTTGGACGAACTGATCAAGGAATACTCGGAAATACATCTACAAAAGCTTCCTATAGGAATCCACA